TGAGTGAAGTAGAAAGTTCTTTTTATAGTTATCGGAATTCTAGTTATCTGAATCATGTATCTAAGAGTGACGATCCCCATTATGATCGTTACATGTATGATACTAAATATAGTTGGAATAATCATATTAATAGTTGCATTGACAGTTATCTTCGTTCTCAAATCCATATTGATAGTTACATTTTAAGTGATAGTGATAATTACGGTGACAGCTACATTTATAGTTACATTTGTGGTGAAAGTATAAATAGTAGTGAAAACAAGAATTCCAGTATAAGAACTAGCACGAATGGTAGTGATTTAACTAAAAGTTCTAATGATCTCGAGGTAACTCAAAAATACAGACATTTGTGGGTTCAATGCGAAAATTGTTATGGATTAAATTATAAGAAATTTTTTAAGTCAAAAATGCATATTTGTGAACAATGTGGATATCATTTGAAAATGAGTAGTTCAGATAGAATCGAACTTTCGATTGATCCAGGTACTTGGGATCCTCTGGATGAAGACATGGTCTCTCTAGATCCCATTGAATTTCATTCGGAGGAGGAACCTTATAAAGAGCGTATTGATTCTTATCAAAGAAAGACAGGATTAACTGAGGCTGTTCAAACAGGCACAGGTCAACTAAACGGTATTCCTATAGCAATTGGGGTTATGGATTTTCAGTTTATGGGGGGTAGTATGGGATCTGTAGTAGGCGAGAAAATCACCCGTTTGGTCGAGTATGCTACCAATAAATTTCTACCTCTTATTCTAGTATGTGCTTCCGGAGGAGCACGCATGCAAGAAGGAAGTTTGAGCTTGATGCAAATGGCTAAAATATCTTCTGCTTTATATGATTATCAATCAAATAAAAAGTTATTCTATGTATCAATCCTTACATCTCCTACTACTGGTGGGGTGACAGCTAGTTTTGGTATGTTGGGGGATATCATTATTGCCGAACCCAATGCCTACATTGCATTTGCGGGTAAAAGAGTAATTGAACAAACATTGAATAAGACAGTACCTGAAGGTTCACAAGCGGCTGAATATTTATTCCATAAGGGCTTATTCGATCCAATCGTACCACGTAATCTTTTAAAAGGCGTTCTGAATGAGTTATTTCAGCTCCACGCTTTCTTTCCTTTGAAAAAAAATGCAATCAAGTAGAGCTTTAAGTTCAATTATTTTAATTGTGGCGAACAAGCAGTTAGTTTATCAAAATAAAAATTAGAAGAAAATGCTTTATTTTTTTTCGAGATCTTTTTTTTACCCATATTCCTGATTCTGATTACTAATCAGAAAGTTTCTATCAACAAGATATTGAAAGAGCGAATTCTTCTTTTCGCGACATTCCATTAGGCAAGGCAAATAAAAAGAATTTAATGTTCCCTTCTAACGTATGTATATATAATATAATTCAAATATAGATATATAGTCTTGCTTCTTTCTATATCTCCCAATAATTTTCATTATTACTAATAATCCCTGTTGGATCGTATTCTAACGAATCTTTCGGGAATTTTTAAGAAACTCTTTCTTTTTATTAAATAAAAATTTAGAAGACAAGAAAAAAATAATAAAAGAAGAATACTAAATAAATGGATTATCATACATATATTACATGTAGAAAAATAAAATGAATAAGTCCATTTATTTAGTTCTACATTCCTTGCACTTATTATATACTCAATTATTATATATACTCACTTATAGTATAATTATATACGAATTATAATTAATAACTAATTTTTAAATATATAATATAAGAATAACAGGTACAAATATTAAATCGAGGTACCCATTCTATGACAACTTTCAACTTACCCTCTATTTTTGTGCCTTTAGTAGGCCTAGTATTTCCGGCAATTGCAATGGCTTCTTTATCTCTTCATGTTCAAAGAAACAGGATTTTTTAAATCCGATGCGACCAAATCTCATCCATTTTTTTTTCAAGACTTAGACATGGATCATAACATGGATATCTATTTAGTAGAATATCGTATAAGATGTGGCTTCCTCCGAACATAAATTAAATGAAAAAAGAGCTCTTATGCATGCGGAAACATGATATATTGTTAAAATTATTATAGCTATTTTTATTTAAATAGATCAGGATCGGCAGATGTCTGAAATGGAAAGTCAATGTATCTAAATGGATGTAGATATCTATAGGGGATCATATGAAGAGGATGCTAGTATTTTAGATCTAGCCAATTCGATGAATTACGCCTAAAGGTTCACATCAGAATAGTGCTAGTTGATGAGAGTTACTTCGGAAACAAAAAGAGTAAAGTCAAATTTATTTGGGTTATTCTCTCAATTCCAATAAAATGCAACTGGATCTAGTATGAGTTGGCGATCAGAACATATATGGATAGAACTTATAACGGGGTCTCGAAAAATAAGTAATTTCTGCTGGGCCTTTATTCTTTTTTTAGGTTCATTAGGATTCTTATTGGTTGGAACTTCCAGTTATCTTGGTAGGAATTTGATATCTTTATTTCCGTCTCAGCAAATAATTTTTTTTCCACAAGGAATCGTGATGTCTTTCTATGGCATCGCAGGTCTCTTTATTAGCTCCTATTTGTGGTGCACAATTTCGTGGAATGTAGGTAGTGGTTATGATAGATTTGATAGAAAAGAAGGAGTTGTGTGTATTTTTCGTTGGGGATTTCCTGGAAAAAATCGTCGCATCTTCCTTCGATTCCTTATGAAAGATATTCAGTCCATCAGAATAGAAGTTAAAGAGGGTATTTCTGCCCGTCGTGTCCTTTATATGGACATCAGAGGCCAGGGGGCCATTCCCTTGACTCGTACTGATGAGAATTTGACTCCACGAGAAATTGAACAAAAAGCTGCCGAATTGGCCTATTTCTTGCGTGTACCAATTGAAGTATTTTGAAATGAACTGAAAATTCTTTCTCATCAGGAGGTAAAAATAAAAAAAAACTGTTTTTGTTCGCAAAAATGGTCTTTTCTTTTATATGTATTATGGAAATTCGTTCAACTCAATTCAGTAAGAAAACAAGTAACAAATCAAACTAATTAATAGATTCATCTCATATATCAAAACATTACATTTTGGGATAAAGAATTTATCTTTTTATTTTAGGTCCAATTTTTTGAATTGATACATTAGATACAGATAGATCATTTTTTGTGAATTATCTCTCTTTTCTTTTGTCAACCGACCTTTCTTTTTCTACTTATCTTTTCTTTTCTTTTGGGCTTCTTAATGAAATAACCAAAAGATTGGATCTCTTAATTTTGTATTATTTCTTCATTCGAATTCGAAGTGGACTCTTATTCTCTTTCTATATTCTTTCTAGATTCAAGGACTAACCAATACAATAAATCACAAATAAAAAACAGGGAATAGATTCATAGGCTCGATACCTTGTAATAGAAGTAATAGAACTCATGCTTGATAGAAATATTAGATCGCATAGAGTCGACAAATGAGGTGGGTTCATTAAGAATTCACAGATGAAAACAAAAATGGCAAAAAAAAAAGCATTCACTCCCCTTCTATATCTTGCATCTATAGTATTTTTGCCCTGGTGGATCTCTCTCTTATTTAATAAAAGTCTGGAATCCTGGGTTACAAATTGGTGGAATACTAGGCAATCTGAAACTTTTTTGAATGATATTCAAGAAAAGAGTATTCTCGAAAAATTCATAGAATTAGAGGAACTCTTCCTGTTGAACGAAATGATAAAGGAATATCCAGAGACACATCTACAAAAGCTTAGTCTAGGAATCCACAAAGAAACGATCCAATTGATCAAGATGCACAATGAGGATCGTATCCATACGATTTTACACTTCTCGACAAATCTAATCTGTTTCGTTATTCTAAGTGGTTATTCTATTCTGGGTAATGAAGAACTTGTTATTCTTAACTCTTGGGTTCAGGAATTCTTATATAACTTAAGCGACACAATAAAAGCTTTTTCTATTCTTTTATTAACTGATTTGTGTATCGGATTCCATTCGCCCCATGGTTGGGAACTAATGCTTGGCTCTGTCTACAAAGATTTTGGATTTGCTCATAACGATCAAATTATATCTGGTCTTGTTTCCACTTTTCCAGTCATTCTAGATACAATTTTAAAATATTGGATCTTCCGTTATTTAAATCGTGTATCTCCGTCACTTGTAGTGATTTATCATTCAATGAATGACTGAAAAATGATCCACTGATATTAATCCAATTATAATCTTTGTCACTTTGTACATAAACAAAGCGTTCAAAATCATTTATATTTCTCCAGAGGATTTCTCCTATATTCCAGTAAACTTATTTCAGTACATAGCAGAATCGTGGATAGGGAACTATACTAGCAACCTACCTAATTTATTGTAGAAATTTTTGGCTCAATGATTGGACCATGCAAACTAGAAATACCTTTTCTTGGACAAAGGAACAGATTACTCGATCCATTTCCGTATCGCTCATGATATATATAATCACTCGGACATACATTTCAAATGCATATCCCATTTTTGCACAACAGGGTTATGAAAATCCACGAGAAGCGACTGGGCGTATTGTATGTGCCAATTGCCATTTAGCTAGTAAGCCCGTGGATATTGAGGTTCCACAAACGGTACTTCCTGATACTGTATTTGAAGCAGTTGTTCGAATTCCTTATGATATGCAACTGAAACAAGTTCTTGCTAATGGTAAAAAGGGAGGTTTGAATGTGGGGGCTGTCCTTATTTTACCCGAGGGGTTTGAATTAGCCCCCCCCGATCGTATTTCTCCCGAGATGAAAGAAAAGATAGGCAATCTGTCTTTTCAGAGCTATCGCCCCACAAAAAAAAATATTCTTGTGATAGGTCCTGTTCCTGGTCAGAAATATAGTGAAATAACCTTTCCTATTCTTTCTCCCGACCCCGCTAGTAAGAAAGATGTTCACTTTTTAAAATATCCCATATATGTAGGCGGGAACAGGGGACGGGGCCAGATTTATCCCGACGGGAGTAAGAGTAACAATACAGTTTATAATG